AAGTTGAATTAATCAAATTCAATTTTTCTCGCTCTATCTCAGAGTATCCATTCACTCGAAACTGCTCGGCTTCCATTTCCACTTTCCGTAAGCGAGACCGGGCTTTTTCCAGCTGTTCAATGGCCCCCCCGCGCAGTTCTTCGGAATTTCGAATAGTATTCAAAATCCTCTGTTTTCGATTATCTAATAAATCACTTAATGAAAGTAGATTATCTTTTCATTCATTTTAAATTAAAACGTCCATAATCTCTTCCCGAACCAAACATGAATCTTTCGATTCATTTGGCTCTCACGCTCAAGGTAAATTGTCATATCTTTTTTTATAAATGTAATGAGCCTATCCTCTCTTCTTTGTTCATCTTCCAAAAACATATCGAAACTAATGCAAGACTAACTAAAATATTCAGAGGACTCTTCTGACAAAATAAAAATATGTAATTGTCAGCAAAGTTGTTTCTTTTTTTCTTCAAATCCAAAAAATTCTTCTTACTTATACATAAAACATAGGTCATCTATTCAGCATTGGAGAAAGGGGGTGAAATGCCCATTTTTATTACAAAAAGTGGTTCATTCAAATCATTTTATCGATATGAGTGTTCTATATCGATAAAATATTCATTTTGAAACCATCGCTATATTAACATAGTGGTAGAAAGAGTACCATGCTGCATCTAGACTTCAAACGGTTTGGTTTAACCATGTTAACGGTCCCACATTATTGGTTGATAGAGAATCAAAGGAGATTGACCAATAAATCACGAAATGCTATGGTTCTTACATATAATTTCTTTATTAATTCAGAAGTAATTCGCGAGATCATGCACCTTTTTTCTTCCTAGTTAGAACGGAGAAAGGTACAGCTGGTTGGATCCAGCCGATTCTTGAAATAAACAACTCGCACACACTCCCTTTCCAAAAAAGATCAATACACCAATCACTACACTTAGATTTATTGGATTTGTTGCTAAAATATCGGTATTAACCCCGAAACTCCCGGCAGATGGCCAGTGGCCCAAAGAAACGAAAGAGTCGGTTACATTTTTCATATGATCTCCTCTTATATATAGACTAAAAAATCGAACAGAGTTCTTTTTCTATTACCTCTTTTTTTCTTCTTTTATTTGTTTCCTTCCTATTTATTTTGAAATCGAGTCCAAAAATATTCGAGTTATAAACTATGAACTAGCCCTTTTGTTACAACACTTCCTAACTAAAAAGAGTTTTCCTTGGACTACGAATGGGAAGGATGAAAGCGAGTCGGTATGCTAATGCTAATTCCTCACCCGCAAATCAGCCCTTCCCGTAGGTTATTTTCTCAACGAATACGTAATTGTAGGAGTTCCGTTTTGATATAATTCGAAAAAGCAAACGACAAGTCCAAGTTAATAAAATATGAAAAATATGTATTTTTCATATTTCTAAGATTAAACAAAAGGATTCGCAAATAAAAGTGCTAATGCTACAACCAGTCCATAAATTGTTAAAGCTTCCATAAAAGCTAGACTAAGCAATAGAGTACCTCGTATTTTTCCCTCAGCCTCGGGCTGTCTCGCGATACCCTCTACAGCTTGACCCGCAGCAGTCCCTTGACCAACTCCAGGTCCAATAGAAGCAAGCCCTACGGCCAATCCAGCAGCAATAACGGAAGCGGCAGAAATCAGTGGATTCATGATAAGTTCCTCGTACCAAAAAAAAAGGAAATGGTTAATGATACAATCAACCAATGAATTATGACTTAATTATTCCATCGCTAGGATTCATCCAGTCAAAGTAACTAAGAACTTCGAGTTGAGGTAATATAATAAAATAATATTATTGAATCACCAGAACTACTCCGATATATCTTTTTTAGTTTCTATCCACAGAGTCTTTGTGAACCCATACGACTTCTGTTCTTCCATTTCTTGGTTCCAAACTGTTATTTGAATTCTTCCATCTTTTCTTGATTTCATCTGTTTATTCATTCAATTCCCAGCCATAATGAGACGGAAGGATTTCTATTGGAATCCCTATCTAAATTTTCACAGTAATAGGGCAAATGAAATCTATCTTTTATAACTAGTCAATATCTAATATCACATATACATGTCTTTCTTCCATAACGTAAACCAACCAGTCATTCATCTTAGATTCAATCGGATTCAAGAATCAATCATCTACAAGAATTGACTTATAGCCATTCAATTACATTCCATATATCCGGTTCGATCCCTCCCCCTTCGAAGTAACCCATTTTTTTCTGAATCCCTTTTTTTGAAAATTCTTTTCTCCCTTCCCTTTTCTTTATCATTATTCCCCCCGGTCTTTATCATTATTCCCCCCGGATACAATTGAAATGGACAAATTGATTAGGCAAATCATTGCATAGAAATATCATTATTTGATTGATCTAAGTTCATGCAATTTATTATTTATTAATATTTTCTTTTGGTCAATCGTTGAATAAAATCAACTGAAACCAGAATTGTTTCGCCTTTTTTATTTAATCACACGCCGTAAA